TATTTTTTTTCTCCTTTCTACATAAGTACCCCATCATTCTCAAGACTTAGAGGTATTCCAAACTTTTCGGTTATTAATTTTTACACCATATATCCCAATAAGATTACTTCGTGTGAAACTAAAACCCTAGAGCAGCTATTCAATAACAGAATCTCTTTCAATAAAGTCCCCTCCTTTCACCTCTCTGCCTACCCCGAACCGTAAGCCTTTCATAGGGTGGTTGAATGCTAGAACACATAAAATTCTATATGATCTGCCCGGTTATTTTGGTGGATGAAGTAGTGAGGTAGTGGGAAGTCGCGAAGTGAGGAGAATACATATCAGCGATCGTACCGTCATTACTTCAATTATTGAAATTATACTTAATCAATCCCTACCCTAATTTTTTTTATTCATCATTTTTTTCTAAACATTTTTTTTTAATAAAATTTAAAATATAGCTCATTATAACTAAACAGAAAGAACTACTATGAGTAATAAAAAAGTCATACCAAATATTAATGTAAATAAATAAGAAGATATTCTACCTCCCTCTACATATTTTATACCTTCTCCCCCAAAAAAAGTTAAAATACCGACTCCATTAACAATTCCATCTATTATCCATTCGTCAAAAAATGTACTAATTTTGGCTAATACTCGTGTACCTTCAATAAATATTCTATCATAATAACCATCTATATAACCTCGGAAATAAGACCAATTATATATAAAAGAAAAAAAAGGATTCAAGTTTTTTTCTTCAAATTCTTCTTGTAGATTTCGTAAAGAAGTAGGTCCATATAATATAAAAGCAATAAAAATTCCAAAAAATGCTATACTAATTGAATTAATTGCATTTAATAAAAATTCTAACCAATTTCCAGAAAGTACTTCATCAGAATTTTCAAATAATGGATATAACCAATGAGATAATAAATCAGAACCAATTTCTCCTTGTGGAAAAGGAGCTCCTATAAAACCAATAAATAAGGTAGGCAATGTTAATATAAATAAAGGAAATAATATTATATTATCTGATTCTTTAGGATATAAAAGATTTTTTTTTTGAGAAAAAAAAGATGAAACAGATTGTTCATTTTTATTTAATTTTTTATTTGTTTTTAAAAATTCAGATGATTCTTTTAAAACAAAATTATTTCTCCCAAATTGTGAACTAAATTTTAGTTTTTTTCTATACAAGTTTTTAGATATAGACCCCCATATAGATACAGAAGAAACAGAAGAAAATTCTTTGAAAGAATTAGCTCTAAAATTACCTTCGAAAGTAAGAAAATAAATACGAAACATATAAAAAGCAGTTAATCCCGCAGTAATCCAAGCTATCCATCCAAAAATTGGAAAGTATAACCAACTATCTGCAATAATTTCGTCTTTCGACCAAAAACAGGCAAAGGGTGGAATACCACAAAGAGAAAGTGTACCTAGAAGAAAAGTTGTGCCTGTAATTGGCATGTATTTTCTTAAACCACCCATAAAAACCATATTTTGACTCTTATTAGGAGAATATCCAACAATGGGTTCCATAGAATGAATAACTGATCCGGATCCAAGAAATAATAAAGCTTTAGAATAAGCATGTGTAATTAAATGGAATAAAGCAGCTTGATAAGATCCTATACCTAAAGCTAACATCATATAGCCCAATTGAGACATAGTAGAATAAGCTAAACCTCTTTTAAGATCTTTTTGAGCAAGAGCTATAGTGGCTCCGAATAAAGCTGTTATTCCACCTATCCAAGAAATTACACTCATTACAAAAGGTAAGACTTGAAAAAGGGGAAATAGTCGAGCTATAAGAAAAATACCTGCAGCTACCATAGTAGCTGCATGTATAAGAGCAGAAATAGGAGTAGGTCCCTCCATAGCATCGGGTAACCATACATGAAGTGGAAATTGAGCAGATTTGGCTACTGGACCTAAAAATAGAAAAAGGGCACATAAAGTAGCAAACCATAGATTAACTTCATTATTAGTAACTAACTCATTAAATCGTTTAAATAATATTTCAAATTCAAAACTACCTGTTATCCAGTAAGAACCTAAAATACCTAATAATAATCCAAAATCTCCCATACGATTCGTTATAAAAGCTTTTTGACAAGCATTAGCTGCACTAGGTCGAGTGAACCAAAAACCTATTAATAGGTAAGAACACATTCCTACTAATTCCCAAAAAACATAAATTTGTATTAAATTAGGACTAAGCACTAATCCTAACATAGAAGCAGTAAAAAGACTTAAATATGCAAAAAATCTTACATATCCTTGATCATGAGACATATAACTATCACTATAAATCATAACAAGAACTCCTACAGTAGTAATTAGTACTAGCATAATAGAAGTAAGTGGATCAATTAAAAATCCTACTTTAAAAATAATATCTTTGTTAAGAATCCAAGACCATAAATATCGATAAATAAGATTACCAGTAATTTGTTGCCAAAAAAGGTTGAGAGAAAATAACATAGCTAGACTTAATAATAAAATACTAATAATAGCCCATATACGACGAAGACTTTTGGTCGCTTTTGGAAAAAAAAGCAAACCTACTCCTATTAAAATAGGAGTTAAAAATGGAAAGAAAGGCACAATCCAAACAAATTGATATATAAGTTCCATAAATAAAGTTTTTATATAATTATAATAAAAAAATAAATTTTTTATATAATTATAATATATAATAAAAAATCTTATTTTTTTTTTATTTTTAGTTTATAATTGACTGAATTTAGAAGAGAAAAATAGACTTAAGAAAGAACAAAAAATATAGGATTCATATTTTATCTATCAAAAAATTTTACTAACACTGTTTTTTCTAATTTTATTAATAAAAAATAAATAGTAAATTATTAAATAAGTTTAACAAATTTTTTGATCTTATAAAATAATAAGATATTATATATAGTTTTTAAACCAAGAAATATATATATTTTTAATATAATTGTAAAATTTTTTTATAAAAATTTTACAAGAATTAAAATAATTAGAGTTAATTGTTCTATTTTAGTTATTAAAATTTAATTAAATTTTTTCGATTTATAATAATTTTTTTATTTACAATAATTTTCATAATGAGTACATACGCTATAATTGAAACCGGAGGTGAACAGCTCCGAGTAGAACCAGGGAGATTCTATGATATTCGTCATTTTGCTTCATTAAAACCAAAATTTTTAGGTTCTAATACTAAAATATTAATCTATCGAGTATTAATGATTCATAATGAATCTATTATTAATATTGGACATCCTTGGTTAAAAGGTGCAATAGTCAAAGGTAGAATTTTACATTCGCATCTTAAAAATAAAATAACTATTTATAAAATGCGTTCTAAAAAAAAAACACGACGTAAATTAGGATATCGACAAAATTCAGCTCGATCTATAGTAGATTCTATTTGTTTAAACGGAAAAGAATTATATAAATAAGAAAGTTAAAAAAGAAAGTTGAGAATAACTAAAAATATAAAAACTATTTTGTTTTATTAAAAATGTATAAATAAAAGGAATTTTTACTTATGGCAGTTCCAAAAAAACGCACTTCTAAATCGAAGAAACAAATTCGTAAAACTATATGGAAAGAAAAAGCTAATAAAGCTAGGATAAAAGCTTTTTCTTTAGCTCAATCTATTTTAACGGGGCGTTCAAAAAGTTTTTATTATACAACAGATAAAAAAACTTCTAAGTCACCCGAATAAATCACATTTATTAATAGATTAAAAGGATTATAATATAAACAAAAAACCTATACCCTTATACCCTCTAAGCTTAATGAATAAAATAAAAATTTTAGTACTGAAAGAAAAAGAAACTTAGTAAGGTGACCGACCAAAAACAAGACAATCAAAAAGTTTTTTAATTAAATTTTTCTTTGATGAATTAGAAATTGAAAAAAAAACTAAAATGATCCAACTTTTTTTATTCCTCCACTGATTCTTCTTCTAATAACCTAAAAAAAAAAATATTATTTTTAAGTAAATTTGAATAACTTTAACTTTAGCATTACATTAATGTTATATTTATACTGACTTTACCTATATTTCTTTTGTTGTAAAAAACGAAAGAACAATTTTGGAATAATTTATTACAAATAGCTACAGAACCTATAATATTATCAGCTTATAGTATTACATTTTTAACTGCTTTTTTTGCAACTATTATAAATGCTTTTTTTTTATTAATCCTTGCTTAGATTTTAGTTGAGTAAGAAGAAACTTTGGATGCTACAGTAAATCTTCTTTTTGCTTTTCCTATTTTAGTAAGGAGACTTATTTTAATGAATGAATAGGTTTTATTTGTTCTTGGTTAAGCTTAAATTTTATTTCTAGTCGTTTAGAAGTTCTCGTATTTATTACTTGCGTACTTGCACCTTTTGTAGTACGCACTATACAAACAATTTTAGACGATGTGGAAGAAGAATTGGAAGAAGTTACTTGGTGTGTAGGTACATCACTTTGGACCACTTTTTGGCATATTTTATTTCCACCATTAACTCCTTGATTATCTACAAAAATAACTTTAGGTTTTTCGAGAGAAATTTTAGGTAAATATGGTTCAATAGTTTTAATATCATCTAATATTCCAATGAAATATTTAGTTATTTTCTGTACTTATTTTTCATAGACTTGAATAATATGATTATCAAGACGCTACTATTGCAACCCTAATTTCGACATTCTCTTCTCTCTTTATTCTCTTCTCTTTTTATGGTATCTTATTTCCGATTAATCAGATTCAATTATGGAGATAAATCTTGAACAGATAATAAAAAAAGATATTCAAAATGGAAAAGAATTAGTAAAAAAAAAAAACAAATAGTTTCATTTAAATTTAATTAAATGAAACTATCTTGTATAGAAAAACTGAAACAAAATATAACATAAGTTTTTGAAAGTTTTTTTTTCGAAGCAGCAGGATTTGAACCCACGACCTCCATCACCCCAAGATGGCACGCTACCAAACTACGCTATGCTTCGTTAGATTAAAGAAAATTTTATTTAAATTTTGTAATTAATATTTTCTTCATTTTCAAAAAAAAAATTTATAAAATTTATTTATTTTATTATAAAATAAAAAATATTGACCTTTTAACATAAATTATGCTATTATTATTTTTAGTAAGCCGCTATGGTGAAATTGGTAGACACGCTGCTCTTAGGAAGCAGTGCTAACGCATCTCGGTTCGAATCCGAGTGGCGGCATTTTCAAAAAAGAATTTATTAAACCAAATTTTATTATTTTATTTTTAGAATATATTTACTATTTATACTTAAATTCATAATAAAATAAAATAATAAAATAAATTTTTTTTTTAATCACCTTTTTTTTTATTATTAGTATAGAAAAAAATTTAATTTATTATGATATTTATAACTTTAGAACGTATATTAGCTCACACATCTTTTTTTCTTCTTTTTTTTATTACTCTTATTTATTGGGCAAAAACAATTTATATTAAAAATAAAAAACTTTCTAATTTGAGTAAACAAAGTATGATGATTGCTTATATTTGTATAACAGGATTTTTACTTAATCGTTGGCTTTATTCTGGACATTTACCTTTAAGTAATTTATATGAGTCATCTATGTTTCTTTCATGGAGTTTATCCCTAATTCATATAATTTTGGAAGTACAGAACCAAAATGATTGGATAGGTATAATTACTGCACCGAGTGCTATGTTAACTCATGCTTTTGCTACTTTGGGTATTCCCAAAGAAATGCAGCAATCTACTATTTTAGTACCTGCTTTACAATCTAATTGGTTAATGATGCATGTAAGTATGATGATGTTTAGCTATGCAACTCTTTTACTTGGTTCTTTATTAGCAATAACTTTCTTATGTATAACTTTTAAACAAAATAAGAAATTTTCAATATTTTATTATAATATAAATTATTCAATTTGCTCTTTTTTTTCGGAAAAACAATGTTTAGATAGAGAAAGAAAAAATAATTCACAAAATTTTTTTTTTTTATTCTCTGTAGATTCTCGTAAATGGAAATTGACTCAACAATTAGATCATTGGAGTTATCGAATTATTAGTTTAGGATTTCCTCTTTTAACTGTAGGTATTCTTTCGGGCGCAGTTTGGGCTAATGAAGCGTGGGGTTCCTATTGGAGTTGGGATCCCAAAGAAACTTGGGCGCTAATTACTTGGCTTATATTTGCAATTTATTTACATACTAGAATGAATAAAGGTTGGCAAGGTAAAAAACCAGCAATTGTAGCTTCTTTAGGATTTTTTATAATTCGGATTTGTTATTTAGGCGTTAATCTATTAGGAAAAGGTTTACACAGCTATGGATGGATAATATAGCAATATGTAAGTTAAAGCGTCTTTGATTCTTGATAAGGAATAAAATAAAAAAAATCATAAATTTTTTTTTGATTCAAATTCAAATAAAGCATTTGAAATAAAAAATTAGCTTTTTTATTTCAAATAGTGAAATGATAAATATTTTTATATCATTTCACTATTTGAAATAAAAAAATTATTGAACAATAAATTTTTTTTTATAAAAAATATTAATTTAATTTATAACTTATTTTTTATACAAATCTAAAAAATAAATTTGGATAAAATAAAATTTACTTGACTATTCCATAAAGATAGAACTAAATTAGGATAAATGCCAATACCTATAATAGGAAAAAATAAACAAACTAAAATAAAAATTTCTCGTGGTCCTGCATCTTTTTCATTAGAAAGATTTACAAAATTAGAAAATTTATATCCATAAAACATTTGACGTAACATGGATAATAAGTAAATAGGAGTTAATATTATTCCAATTGCTTGGATTATTGTAATAAATATTTTAAAAGTAAAAGAATATTTTTGATTAATTACTATTCCTAGAAAAACCAATAATTCTGCTACAAAACCACTCATCCCTGGTAATGCTAGCGAAGCCATTGAGAAACTAATAAACATAGTAAATATTTTGGGCATATAAATGGCTATTCCTCCCATTTGGTCGAGAAAGAGGGTACGTGTTCTATCGTAACTTGTTCCTGCTAAAAAAAAGAGTGCAGCACCTATTAGTCCGTGAGAAATCATTTGTAAGATAGCTCCATTAAGACCAATATCCGTTATAGAACCAATTCCGATAAGTACAAAACCCATATGTGATACCGATGAATAAGCAATTCTTCTTTTTAAATTACGTTGACTAAAAGAAGTAAGAGCTGCGTAAATAATTTGAATTGCTCCTATTATTACTAACCATGGAGCAAAAATAGAGTGAGCATGTGGTAATAATTCCATATTAATTCGAATTATTCCATATCCTCCCATTTTTAAAAGTATTCCAGCCAAAAGCATGCATGTACTATAATGTGCTTCTCCATGAGTATCTGGTAACCAAGTATGTAAAGGAAAAATTGGTAATTTAACAGCATAAGCTATAAAAAAGCCTAAATATAATATTATTTCTAATTCTATGGGGTAAGATTTATTAGATAAATTTTGAAAATCCAATGTTGGTTCATTAGATCCGTAAAATCCCATAGTTAAGCCTCCCATTAAAATAAAAATAGAACCACCGGCAGTATATAAAATAAACTTTGTAGCAGCATATAAACGTCTTTTTCCTCCCCACATAGATAAAAGTAAATAAACTGGAATTAATTCTAGTTCCCACATGAAAAAAAAAAGTAGAATATCTTGAGAAGCAAATAATCCTATTTGACCACTATACATTGCTAACATCAAGAAATAAAATAATCGTGGATTTCGAGTAATTGGCCAAGCGGCTAAAGTAGCTAGAGTGGTAATAAATCCTGTTAATAAAATAAGTCCAATAGAAAGTCCATCAATTCCTAATCTCCAATGAAAATCAAAAAAATTTATCCAATTATAATCTTCTTTTAATTGAATGAATTGATTATCAAAATTAAAATTATAACAAAATATATATGTTATTAAAAGAAATTCTAATAAACAAATACCTAAGGTATACCACCGAATAATATTGTTTCCCTTATCGGGGAATAATGGGATTAAAGAGCCTGCAGATATGGGTAGAAAAACAATTATAGTTAGCCAAGGAAAGTTGCTCATGATAGAAATAAAAAAAACTTTAAATAAAAAAACCCATACTCAAATTTTGAGTATGGGTAATACTTGAAAAATAATTATTTTTTTTGCATTTTTTGGTTAGTAGGATAGACCCATACTGCGAGTAGTCTCAGATCCTAAATAAACACGTACACTTAAAAAATCTGTTGGACATGCAGATTCACATCTTTTACAACCTACACAATCTTCTGTTCTGGGAGCAGAAGCGATTTGATTAGCTTTGCACCCATCCCAAGGTATCATTTCCAATACATCTGTAGGACAAGCTCTTACACATTGGGTACAACCAATACATGTATCATAAATTTTTACTGAATGTGCCATTGATTTTTTTAAACTCCAATTAGATTGTCAAAAGCCTTAAATTTAATAAGATTTTATTATAATATTATTATATGGTACATGATATTTTACTAAAAAACATTTTATTGGTTTTAATTATAATAAAAAAAAAATTTCTATATAAATTCTTTGATTTTAATAAATTGATTACCATTTTAATAAATTAAATTGATCAATACGATTTGATTTTCTATTACGGTAAATAGCTAACACAATAGCTAATCCAATAGCTGCTTCAGCGGCTGCAATAGCTATGATGAAAATAGAAAAAATTTCTCCTTTTAATTGTTGAGCATCGAAATAATTAGAAAATGTTACAAGATTTATATTAACAGCATTAAAAATTAATTCGAGACACATAAGTGCTCTAACCATATTTCGACTTGTAATTAATCCAAAAATACCGATACAAAACAAATAGGCACCTAAATTAAGTGCATGTTCAAGCATAATTAATTTAACTCCTTATAAACTTGAAAATAAATAAAAAAAATGTTTTATAATACGTAAGAAAGTGGAAAATATCCTTTAACTTATAAAGTTTTATTTTTTTTTTATCTCAAGTATTTTCTCTCGACGAGCTATTGTTATAGCTCCCACTAGAGCAACTAAAAGAACTATAGAAAGCAATTCAAATGGAAGCAAAAATTGCGTCAATAAAACATCCCCAATACGCTGAACGTTCTCTGTTAAATCCTGTTCTAAAATATTGTTCGATTGCGTAATAAAAGCTATTTTAGACCATGCTGTATTTGAAATTATAGTAAGTAATAGAAAAAATAGACTTGTACAAACTACAAACGTTATTTTGTCTCCTATAGTCCAAACTGGAAAATAATTTAAAGATTGTGGCTTATTAATTAACATAACAGCAAATACAATTAAAACATTTATAGCTCCAACATAAATTAGAATTTGCGCAGCAGCTACAAAATCAGCGTTTAATAACAAATATAAAAGAGATATACAAATAAAAACTAGCCCTAGAAAAAAAGCCGAATACACTATATTAGTAAGTAATACTACTCCTAAACTTCCTAATATAAGTCCTATTTCTAAAAATAAAAAAATAATTTTATGGAGTGGTTCAACTAATATATTCACGATAAATTAAAGTCCTCTTTCTATTATTTCTATTTACTAACTGAAAAAAAAAAATTTTATTTATATAAATTTATCTGTAAAAAACAGCATTGGAATAATATAGAAAATATAAAAAAAATATATATATTTTTTTTATGTTACACATTTAATCCAAAAAATTTGTAATATTTCTTGAATCAGAGTGTCCTTCTATACTTCCTTTAGATAAATAAGTTAAATTAGGAATAGTTTGAATTGTAGAATCTCCAATTACGGATATAGGTAAGCGTCCTAAAGCAACTTGATCATAATTTAATTCATGGCGATTATAGGTTGAAAGTTCATATTCTTCAGTCATTGATAAACAATTTGTAGGGCAATATTCAACACAGTTTCCACAAAATATACAAACTCCAAAATCGATACTATAACTTTTTAGTTGTTTTTTTTTTATACTTCTTTCTAATTCCCAATCAACGACAGGTAAATTAATTGGACATACACGAACACATACTTCACAAGCAATACATTTATCGAATTCGAAATGAATACGTCCACGAAAACGTTCTGATGGAATTAATTTTTCATAAGGATATTGAATAGTCATAGGTAAACGATTCATATGATCCAATGTCACTAAAAAACCTTGACCAATGTACTTTGCAGCTTGTATTGCTTGTTCACTATAGTTTTGAAGTCCACTCACCATAGTAAACATATGGTAAATATCCTTAAATATATTATTTATTTTATATTTTTCAACTTCCAAATTAAATAAATTTATATATTAAAACATTACTATAAAATATTTATATAAATAAATTTTTTATAATAGAAAAACTTGAAAAGAAGCTGTCAGTAATAAGTTACCTAAAGCAATGGGTAAAAGAAATTTCCAACCAAGATCCAATAATTGATCCATTCTTACTCTTGGTAATGTCCATCTTGTCAAAATAGAAATAAATAAGAATAAATAAGCTTTAGTTAATGTAATAAAGATTCCTATAATTATATTAATAACTTGAGTAATTCCATTACTAAAAGTCCATTCTAAATAATTTGGAATTGATATGAATGGGATAGAAAAATGCCATCCACCTAAATAAAGAATTGTTACGAATAATGAGGAAGCTAATAGATTTAAATAAGAAGCCACATAAAATAATCCAAATTTTATACCTGAATATTCGGTTTGATATCCTGCGACCAATTCTTCTTCCGCTTCTGGTAAATCAAAAGGCAATCTTTCACATTCCGCTAAAGAAGCTACAAAGAAAGCCACAAAACCGATAGGTTGACGCCATAAATTCCATCCCCAAAAACCATATTTAGACTGTGCTTCAACTATATCAATTGTACTTAAACTGTTAGATAATTATAGTCGATGCTAACATTACTGTTAATATCTCTATTTCAAAACCGTACATGAAACTTTAGCGTCATACGGCTCCTCATGGTTATTAATAATAAAAAATTTTAAGTGTTTTTTTAGAAATCCGGTACAAAAAAAATAAAATTTTCTATTTTTTTTAACAATGAGATTCCGTCTGCTATAATAATAAAAGCTTTTGAATCTATCTTAACCCTCACAACTATTTGTTAGTACTAACTCAGATTTGTTAATAAAAAATTCTAATCATTTTTTTAATATATTAAAAAAAATAATTATATATTATTTCTTTATTTTTTTTAAGTGAGAATTGTGAAAAGGTTTACTTCGTTCCCAATAGTCATTCTTTCTAGTAAATTAGGTATATACTTTAGATTGGAATTATGAGGAGGAAGTACTTTCTGGTAATTTCTACTGATCCCAAAACCTTAATTCTATTTCAACGAATATTTATTATCTATAAAAAAAATTTCTTTTTTTTACTAATCTTTTATGTATTTTTGTATTCCTAACCATTTACTTTTGCTCGATTTTAAGTATGATAATAGGAACTTCATACATTTTATTTTTTGCTCCCGCTATCAGATTTCGATAACTAATCTTAAATCTGGGGTACACAGTTTTCACTGGTTCTGCATGCTTTCACTCTTGTACATAGAGGATGGGACTTAAATCTATTACTGCGATTTTAAAAGCTGTTTGATTTTACCCATATGACTATTCAGTTTCTTTTAGTTAAGATAAGAAAAAAAACTTATCAACTAATTTTATTAAAAAAAATTATATTTTAACGAATCACACGTAGAGATATAGATAATACACATAAGGCTAAAGGAATTTCGTAACTAATAGATTGAGCAGCAGCTCGAAGGCCACCTAAAAAAGAATACTTATTATTTGATCCGTATCCTGCCATAAGAAGTCCAAGAGGAACGATACTAGAAATAGCAATCCAGAAAAAAACACCTATGCCAAGATCAGCTAAAATAATATTGTGGCCAAAAGGAATTACTAAATAACTTAGAAATACCGGTATAACTACTATAACTGGTCCAATATTAAATAACCAAAAATCTCCTCTAGATGGAATAATATCTTCTTTTAATAAAAGTTTAATTCCATCTGCTAAAGCTTGAATAATCCCTAAAGGACCAGCATATTCTGGTCCAATACGCTGTTGTATTCCCGCAGATATTTTCCTTTCAAGCCATACCAAAACCAACACTCCCATCGTAACTCCTAGTACAAGAGTAAGAATAGATAAAACGATCCATATAAAGCTAAAAACATCTTTGGAAAAAATTGATTCATTCAATAAATTAATAACTTGTTCTTTAAGATTGGTATTAAAAACCATTTTAACGATCAACCTCTCCCATAATAATATCTACACTACCTAATATCGTCATAATATCTGCTAATTTCATTCCTTTTACTAATTGAGGAAGAATTTGTAAATTAATAAAACCGGGTGGACGAATTTTCCATCTCCAAGGAAAAACACTATCATCTCCTATTGAAAAAATGCCTAATTCTCCTTTAGGAGCTTCTATTCTAATATAATGTTCTTGTTTAGGTAATTTGAATGTAGGAGAAGGTTTTTTACTAATAAACTGATATTCAAAATTGTTCCATTCTGAATTTTTTCCTCGATGAAGTCGCCGAGCTTCTAAATTTTCATAAGGCCCTCCTGGAATTATTTTTAAAGCTTGCTGAATTATTTTTATAGATTCTTTCATTTCTCCGATTCGTACCAAATAGCGAGCTAATGAATCGCCTTCTTTTTGCCATTGAATTTGCCAATCTAATTCATCATAACATTCATAATGATCTACTTTTCGGAGATCCCATTGGACTCCCGAAGCTCGTAGCATAGGTCCAGATAAACCCCAATTTATTGCTTCCTCTCTACCAATAATACCTATTCCTTGTACACGTTTTAGAAAAATAGGGTTTCGTGTAATAAGTTTTTCATATTCATTGACTTTTGGTAAAAAATAATCACAAAAATCTAAACATTTATCTACCCAACCATAAGGTAAATCTACAGCAACTCCACCAATACGAAAATAATTATGCATCATTCGCATACCTGTAGCGGCTTCAAATAAATCATATATCATTTCTCTTTCTCTAAGAATGTAAAAGAAAGGAGTTTGTGCACCAATATCAGCCATAAAAGGGCCAAGCCATAATAAATGCGAAGCTATACGACTTAACTCTAACATAATAATTCTTATATAACTAGCTCGTTTAGGAACTTGAATATTAGTTAATTTTTCCGGTGCATTTACAGTTATAGCCTCCGTAAACATTGTAGCTAAATAATCCCATCGTGTAACATAAGGAAGATACTGAACAACTGTTCTATTTTCAGCTATTTTTTCCATACCTCTATGTAAATAACCTAATATAGGTTCACAATCAATAACATTTTCGCCATCTAGGGTAACAATAAGTCGAAGAACACCGTGCATCGATGGATGATGAGGACCCATGCTTACTATCATGGGGCTTGTCTTTGTAGCAAGCATGGTCATATGTAATTCTCCTTTTGATTTATTATGAAAAAAAAATAAAGAAAAAAATGTTTTATTTATATTAATATTAATAAAATAATAATTATAGAAAAGGATTAACTAAAATTAACGAGTTTTTAATTTACGAATATTTAATTGGTTAATTAAGTTTTCATAACTTGTTGAATTTGTTTGAGATAAATAACCTAAAAGCCGCTTACGTTTTCCTAAAATTTTCCACAAACCCCTTTGAGATGAATAATCTTTCCCATGTAATTTTAAATGATAGGTAAGTTTCAAAACTCGAGTAGTTAAATGAAATATTTGAAATTCAACAGATCCTGTTTGTTTTTTAGAAAGTAAAGATGAACCAATGAATAATTTTTTAGACATAAAAATAATTGCTCCTAAATTATATTATTTTTTTAAATTATAGTTAATCAATAGTTTTTATTATAGAGAAAGAAAAATTAATAAAAACTTTTCATTTTATAAGTTTTATAAAAAATATCAATAATAAGAAATTCTTGGTTAAAACCAAGAATTTCTCATTATTAAAAAAAATTCAATTTTTTTAATTAAATTTTAAGGGATACATACGAATTTTTAACATAGTAAAGCGACTTCCATTATTCGTATTGAACCAAAATCTATTAATACATGACAAATCTTCTAATCGGAAACTAGGCCAAAGAGAACGTTTAATAAGTAAATCTGGAGTTTTGTTTAGAATTTGATTTGATTTTATTTGTTCTTGACTATTTTTTTTCAAAAAATATTTATTAAATTTTGTTTTTTGATTTGAATTTTCTAAATGTAAAAAGTTTAATATTTTGAATTCTCTACGATGTCTCGGAAGCATAATATCTTCAAGACTAAATGAATTAATTTTAGTTTTTTCATTATTCTGAGAAAATTCCGTATGTGGTACAAATTCATCAAAAATATTTAAATTCAATCTCTTTTTAAATCTGTTTTTTACCTTAAGTAAAGTACTTACTATTTTATACATTAAGATTTGATCATCTAATACGCGTGGTAAGCGATGTTCCGAATTAATTGTTAATTTGTTTATGCCAATATCTCTACAAAAAAGAAGACGAAATAAATCTAAATCCTCACGCATTCTAGCAGAAAGTGAAATAATGTTTTCCTGATTTTGCATGAAAGTCATAAGAGAAGCCATATCTCCTAGTTTTTTAAATTTCTTTTCCACATTTTTAGATTTCCATCTCCATTGACGAATAGTTTGATGACGTTCTCTTTCTCTAAGTGATTTTTTATTTTGAATATTCTTCTTATTTTTATCTTTTATCAATGAAATATTTGATACAGATATTATTTCAGTTTTATATACATTCTTTTTTTCTAGAAGTTCCGGAACTAACCATAACATTAAATTAGATTTAAAAGAAGTATTTTTTTCTTTATCGAGATTAATCGAATAATTAAATTTTTCATTATTAATTATTGGATATTTACGTATTTTCTGAGTACGATTAGTAAACAAATTTTCTTCTTTTTTACTTGGTAATTCCAGAAGTATTTCCATTTTCGATCTTTTTTCAAAATCAAGATAACTATAACATAAAAGATTATATTTATATCGTTTATTTACTTTTTTAGTTCGTTCTAATAAAGAGTTTATACTAATTTTATAAGAAATTTCTTTTTCTTTATAAAAAACTGAAGATTTAGTTACTTCATCAGAAGTATGAAAATAACTCTTTTTATTTTTCTTCCATTGATTACTAACTTTAAATTTCCATTGTTGTGGTGCTATTTTATACCATATTTGTAAAGATACATTATATTTATCAAAAGTTTGTAACCATTCTTTCCAATTTTTTTCTTTTAAATTTTTTAGTTCTTTAAAAGAAAATATCTCTCTTTTTTCTAAAAAATTCTTTATTTTTCTTTTTATAATCAAATTTGATGTCCAATTTTTCAATAAATATTTAAAATCATACTTATTTAGCATTTCGATTTGCCATACCTTATGAAATAAATATGCTTGAGACATTAATAAAATATTTTGTTGATTAAATTGAATTTTTAAATTTTGTATTTCTTCATTAAATTGTTGATTAATAATTTTATTTTTTTTTGTCTTTATATGAACAATATTTAATTTATTAAATATTTCTCCATTTTTTAGAAAAATAAAATTTCGTTTAATTTTTATTATTAACTTACTAGTAAATCGAATAAAATGAACAGAATTTTTTTTTAAAATTTTATTAATTTTATTAAAAAGAGTTTTTAAAAAATATGGCCATTTTTGAATTAATTTAATATTTTTTCTACGAAAAGTTAGAATTATTTGTTTAATTTCAATTAGTCTTTTTTTCCATTTCAAATCTTTTTTATCATTCGAATATTCTTTATTTCTATCTTTAAAATTATCATAAGATTTTGTTTCATCAAAATATAGTTTTTTAGTTATTTCTTCAATTCGATCATTTTTTAAATATTTTAAGTTCTCTAATTTTTTTATGTTTCTTGAAGTTCTATATCCAAATCTAAATTGAATTTCTGGTAAAAAAGTTTGATTATTACTAGATTTAGAAGTAATTTCAATTGGTAATTCATTAATAATTTTATTATTTCTATCAGAATTTTTTTTATATTTATTATTTGGTTTAGAGACAAAATCTCTTATAGGTCCGTTAGTTTGAGCATCAATTTCTGTCGAAATTTCTGATTTATTATTAATAGCATCAATAGTAGATTTTTTTTTTATCAAAAAAAATTTAGAATAAATTTTAGTCGTTTTTGATAAAATATTTTTTTTCCATTTTTTTTTCAATTCCTTAATAATAGGTTTCCAAAATGAAGGCTGTTTTTTTATATTTCCAAAAGGTAAATTAGTTTGAAAACCCCATGCTGTTAAATAACTATAATTAATTTTTTTTTTTTTTGCTATTCTATAAAAATTTATTTTGTTATTAGTATTTGTAATTTTTTTTTTATTATTTAAAGAATCAGAATTTATATATGTTTTTTTTTCTTTACCTGTTTCAATCCGAAAATTATGCCAAGGTTTTAAATTAAAAGGATATATAATTTTTATTTGAAGACCGTCCCTAAGCCATTGTTCCGGTAATTCTTTTTCTGAAACTTCAGTACCATCATAAGTGCATTTTATATGAATTTCTTTATTCCATTCACTCCAATCTTCATTCCATTCAGGGATTTGAAACAAAAATAAACGAATAATATTTTTAGATATTATTAATATAGGTAATACCAAATATTTTCTAAGCTGCGATTGAATAATTAATAACCAACTTCTTCCCCATTGAGCTAATGGAAAATCCCATCTATTTGCTATTGCAAAACGATCTGCTTTTGTTTCTTTTATAGTAGAAATATTTTGATCTGAAAAAGGTATTATTTTTTTTCCTATTTTTATAGAATTTGTAAAAGTATTTTTTACATTTATTAAATTTAATATATTTAAAGAAGATTGAAATGGGATATGTTTTTCATTTATTCTTAAAAAAAATGGAGAATGTGTCTTCAGTTGTAAAATTTTCCATATTAAAATTTTACGTCTTCGAGCACGCATAGACCCTTTTATTATTTTTCGACGAAAATCTGATTGTTGTGAAAAACGTCTTACAATTTTTCTTCTTTTATCCTTTCCTTTTATAAGATATCCTAAATTTTTGACTTTTCTTTGACGAATATCAGTAACACCAATAGCTATAACATCAAATTTATCATTTTTTAATTTTGAAGTCCATCGAGGCATTTCTTTATAAATTTCTTGAAGTTGTGATTTTTTATGAAAATGTAATGTTTTCATTAATAAAAAAGGAATGTTTTTTACTTGAGTAAAATTGCTTGAAAATATATTTTTCCACGAACGTACAAGTATTTGCCATTTTTCTTTCTCTAAATAATTGAAATATAAAGTTCTTTGCCGAGCAGAAAGATTCAAAACAAGTTCCCAATTAAAATAAGATGTTTTAGTTATCTTTTTACTTAAAAAAAGTGTATTATCAGTTTTTATAAATAAATCTGAAGAAGTATTTTGTTCATTCAAAGTAATGAGTGTTTGCTCTTCTAAAAAATCAATTTGTTGCAAATTTGTTTCAAGTTTTCTATTTTTAGATCCTTGAATAAGTAAAATCAAAATGCGACGAGCATCTTTACTCAGTGGTTCCCATGGTAATGGTAAATTTTTACGTTCTAATTCTCGCCATCGATTAGAAATCCAAAATTTAAGTTTATTATCTTTTTTCGATAAATATAATAATTTTTTATTTTTTTTTAATTGATAAAATTTTTCTGTTAATAGCCAAGGTGATTTTGATACTATGATTTTTCCACGAGATGATCCATTCAAAAAAGGATCATAAATTTTAGTTAAAATATTTCCTTCGTTATTAGATAATCCAGTTTTTTTTTCTATAGCATCTTTCATTAAAAATCCATTGTCTAGAATTTTAATTCTATTTCTTAATTCATAATATAAATTATCTTTTCTTTTTTTTTTAGTATTAACCCATCTTTCATAACAATTGTTCGAAATATTTAAATAGCTTTTTAAATTTTTCTCAAAAATAGACAGACTTGGTAAAGATGTAAAAGACATTCTTTGTTTTCCATCGCTCAGACACACATCAAAAAAGTATTGAGATACTTGTTTTTTTACAGGACTTTTATTACTGAATCTACTATTTTCGATATATCGTAATGGTCGATTCCAGCGGCGATAGTCGAAAAAAAGAGTAGGCCATGGTTTATTTAGCCACGATAATCCGTCACCTTTCCATTGATGAATTTGAAATTCATCATTTGATTTTTTAGTGAAAAAAGGCACTGGGGCTCTACCTAAATATAATAAACAACAAGCTAAAATAATAATACTAAAAGTTCGGTAAATAAGACGTTTTACTAGGAGATAAAGTACAGGTGAATCGCGTTCTATACGAACTAAAAGTAATTTAACTGAATTAAAAAAAAAAAGATGACCACTTAACCAACCTAAAAAGCAACTTATAACGAATAAATAATTATTGTTATAACGGAAAAAAAAAAGATTAACTAATCTGGCTAATACAGGACTTGGTAAAAGAACAGGATTTAATAATTGAAAAATAAAACTATCTAAAAATATTTTATGAACTCGAACATCATTGATCGAACTTATGGGGCGTAAAGACTGATAATCTAAAAGGTCTTTGATTCGATACCAATAAAAAAAGATATATGATAAAATTAATAAAGTTACTGTGTGAGGTTTTACTAATATTATATAAAGAGGTGAATAATATATTGATAAAAATATTATTAATTGTCCTAAAATCAAACCACTTACAGCCACAGTACCACTAAGATTTCCTTCTAAAAGAAAGGCTCTTATGGATAAGATTTGAGAAGGGCCAATAGGCAATGTGGTCAGAAATCCATAATATAATCCAAATAAAATCAACGGACTTGAAATATTTATCCATGATAATATTGGAGCCCATAGCACAGAAAGCAGTAAGGGAGTGTTTGTTATCATAATAAAATATCTTCCTCAAAAGCATAGGAGTAGAATAGAATAAAAATTCTAATTTTTTTATGTATACATAAAAAATTTAAGTTAATTAAAATAAATTTTTATTGATCAATAAATTAGTAAAAAAAACTTATTGATCAATAAAAATTTATTTAGTAGACTATTTTAATATTTTAACCATTCCAAAGAATTAAAAACTTAATTAAACTTTACTTTCATTTTCTTTCTTTATTAAATTGGTCCAACCCAAGTTTTCTAAACCATTATTCCGTCGTAAAGGACGAGTAACAAGTTCAAGAACATCTCTTGCATTCGTAAATCCATGAATTTGAGCAAAAGTAAATTCAACAGACCATTTTGTATTAATTCCTCTTGCTTCTAAAGGATTGGCATGTGCCATTCCAGTGATAGCTAAGTCAGGTTGTAATTCACGCATACGTTGTATTTGATTATAATTATCAGGTTTTTCTACAATATGTGGCATAGGTGTACACAAGTTCTCACATGTATTTTGTAAAAGTACTAATTCAGCAGCTTGATATCTTTTATCTAAATATGGAATACCAATCTCATAAACAATCATTCCACATCGAATTAAAAATCTAGCTAAAGATATTTCTAAAAGATTATCTCCCATAAAAAATACAGATTTTCCACGTACTAGATCGAGATAGTCCTTTAAACTCTCCCACATTTGTTGTTCCCTTTCTTCCAAACCGTGAGTTTCAATACCAAATACAGAACAAATTTTTTCGATCCAAGCACGTGTTCCATCCGGACCAATAGGGAAAGGTGCTCCTATTAGTTTACATTTACGACGTCGCATTAAAGTCGTCGCCGTTCGACTTAGAAATGGATTAATACCACATACGTAAACTCCCTCACCTAAAGATGGAAGATCAGTATATCTTTGAGCAGGTAACCAACCTGACACTTGAATAGATTGACGTTTTAATTCTAGACTAAGTTGAGAAGCAACAGTGGAAGGTAAAGAACCAGAAAGAACTAATGGGGGATGTTTCTTTAATTTCTTAGATTCTAGAATCTCTTCTTTCTTTTTAGGAGGAAGAAAAGAAAATAAATCTTGTATAGTTTGATCTTGTATAGTTTTATCTTTTCTATCGATTGACAAAATTCGTTCTGGACAACGATGTGCCATAGCAGCTAAAACAGTATCTTCTCCTTGAGTAAAGGCATAGTCTAATCCATTTGCTCTTGCTACTACAATTGGTATTCCAATTTCAGTTTCTAATTTTGGTGCCATGCCTTCTAAATCCATCTTTATTATTTCTGTGGTACAAGTACCAATCCATATAATAACACTAGGATTCCGATTTTTTTTTATTTGAAGACAAAGTCTTTTTAACTCTTCATAATCATTCAATTGAGCTGAAATATCTCCTTCTTCTAATTCTGCCATTGCATAACGGGGTTCCGCAAATATCATAACTCCAAGTGCATTTTGTAAAAAATAACCACAAGTTTTTGTACCTACTACTAAAAAAAAGCTATCTTCTATCTTCTGATATAACCAAGCTACACAACTAATAGGACAAAAAGTATGATAGTTCCCTGTTTCGCATTCAAAAGTGAGAGTTTCAGATATTTTATTTGACATAGATATAATTCCTTAACTAAATAAACTAAATAATTTAATTTTAAATTATTGTAAAATCAAGTAAATTTTCTTGATTTTTTTTTTCTTTTTCGTTTTTAATAGGATTTAAATAGAAATCAGAAAGTAAACTAAATAATTCTCGATCCGGAATTTCTTTTGGTACGATTCCTTCTGGTTGAGATAAAATTTGATCTGCTATATTTAAATAAAAATCACAAACATAATTAAGAGAAGGTTGGGATTCAACCATTTCAAATAATGTTTTACCTTTTACTCTGGATATCCTAATATCTTCGATAAGAGGTAGTACTTCTAATACAGGCATTGGACAAGCTTCTACATATTTATCAATTAAATCTCTTTTGGATGTACGATTTCCTACTAAGCCTGCTAATCTAGGTGGATGTGTACGAGCTTTTTCTCTAACAGAGGCAGCAATACGATTAGCTGCAAATAATGCATCAAATCCGTTATCTGTTATAATGATACAATAATCGGCATAATTTAATGGGGCAGCAAAACCTCCACAGACTACATCACCCAATACATCGAATAAAATAATATCATATTCATAAAAAGCATTTAACTCTTTTAATAACTTCACAGTTTCTCCTACAACATATCCTCCACACCCAGCTCCTGCAGGTGGTCCTCCTGCTTCTACACAATCAACTCCTCCATAACCTTTATAAATAACATCTTCAGGCCAAACATCTTCATAATGATAATCTTTTGATTGTAGAGTATCAATAATAGTGGGTATTAAAAATCCTGTAAGAGTAAAAGTACTATCATGTTTAGGATCACATCCAATTTGTGAAACTCGTTTACCACGTCTCGCTAAAGCAATAGAAATATTACAACTAGTTGTTGATTTACCAATTCCACCTTTTCCATAAACTGCTATTTTCATGTAAAAAATCTCCCATTATTATTGCTTAATCATAGTTTTAGTCAAATTTTGTTGTTCTACGGTTATATTAAAGAATCTAATTAATAATAACATATTTTAGTTATAATGTTTAGTTATAATGAGCTATATTTTAAATTTTATTAAAAAAAAATGTTTAGAAAAAAATGATGAATAAAAAAAATTAGGGTAGGGATTGATTAAGTATAATTTCAATAATTGAAGTAATGACGGTACGATCGCTGATATGTATTCTCCTCACTTCGCGACTTCCCACTACCTCACTACTTCATCCACCAAAATAACCGGGCAGATCATATAGAATTTTATGTGTTCTAGCATTCAACCACCCTATGAAAGGCTTACGGTTCGGGGTAGGCAGAGAGGTGAAAGGAGGGGACTTTATTGAAAGAGATTCTGTTATTGAATAGCTGCTCTAGGGTTTTAGTTTCACACGAAGTAATCTTATTGGGATATATGGTGTAAAAATTAATAACCGAAAAGTTTGGAATACCTCTAAGTCTTGAGAATGATGGGGTACTTATGTAGAAAGGAGAAAAAAAATAAGATAATGAGGGAGTTACATAAGGTAGTCGTATGCACTATAGTGAATCACTTATCTACTTTATAGCCATTCAATTGGAGGTACCGCCCTTATGTATGAATGTATGAACCACCGAACAATGCTGATTCATCAGCTCAAAGAAGGGTCCTCGATCTGCTCCCTTCCTTAAGGCTAATGGTCTGGCGTCTACTTCTGGACTTTTGCTTTTCTTGGGATCCCGCCCCTTTTAATTCCGAAGTACCTACTACTTTATTTATTATCCCGTATCTACTTAATGGAAAGCCAATTTGGAGATATTGAACCCACTACAGATACTTTGGTCACTACCTATAGTTTTAGGGCTTGTTATTCTTATGACCCTTTCTAAGAGGCCTACCCCTCCAGTGGATAGTAGTATCCTACAAATAGTTACTGAAATCTCTTTTTCTTTACCTCCCTTAGTCCACGATCTTCACCCCTTGGTCGAGCG